TTGATCCGCAATCTGATTCAAATCCAATATAGTTCCTATGGGTCCATAAAAAATGTATTGAATCGATTCTTTTTAATGAATCGATCCGACCACAATTTCGAATATGGAATTCAAAGGCATCAAATAGGACAAATAGGAAAGGATACTCTGAATCATAGAACTCGAATGAAATATAGGATCAACCAACATTTATCGAATTTGAAAAAAAGTCAGAAGAAATGGTTCGATCCTCTTATTTTGATTTCTCGAACCGAGACATCGATGAATCGGGATCCTGATGCATATAGACACAAATGGTGCAAGAATTTCCAGGAACATTTGGAAGATTTCGTTTCTGAGCAGAAGAGCCGTTTTCAAATAGTGTTCGATCGATTACGTATTGATCCATATTCGATTGATTGGTCTGAGGTTATCGACGAAAAAGATTTGGCTAAGACACTTCGTTTCTTTCTGTCCAAGTCACTTCTTTTTTTGTCCAAGTTTCTTTTATTTTTGTCTAACTCACTTCCTTTTTTCTGTGTGAGTTTCGGGAATATCCCCATTCATAGGTCCGAGATCGATCTATATGGGTGGAAAGGTCCGTATGATCAACTCGGCAATCAGTTGTTAGAATCGATAGGTCTTCCAATTGTTCATTTGAAAAAATGGAAACCATTTTTATTGGACGATCATGATACTTCCCGAAAATCGAAATTCTTGGTCAATGGAGGAAAAATAGCACCCTTTTTGTTCAATAAGATACCAAAGTGGATGATTGACCCAAGAAAAAATCGCGGGAAATCCTTTGATAGGGCGGATTCCTATTTCTCAATGATATTCCACAATCAAGACAATTGGCTGAATCCCGTGAAAACATTTCATCGAAGTTCATTGATATCTTCTTTTTATAAAGCAAATCGACTTCGATTCTTGAATAATCCACATCACTTCTGCTTCTATTCTAACACAAGATTCCCCTTTTCTGTGGAAAAGGCCCATATCCATAATTCTGATTTGACATATGGACAATTCCTCAATATCTTGTTCATTCGCAACAAAATATTTTCTTTGCCCGTCGAATATGCTTTTGGGGGGAGAGAGACTATTTCACCAATCGAGTCACAGGTATCTAACATATTCATACCTAACGATTTTCCACAAAGTGGTGACGAAACGTATAACTTGTACAAATCTTTCCATTTTCCAAGTCGATACGATCCCTTCGTCCGTAGAACTAGTTTCTCGATCGCAGACATTTCTGGAACACCCCTAACAGAGGGACAAAGAGTGCATTTTGAAAGAACTTGTTGTCAACCTCTTTCAGCTAGGAATCTATCGGATTCAGAAGAGAAGAACTTGCATCAGTATCTCAATTCAAACATGGGTTTGATTCCCACTCCATGTTCTGAGAAAGATTTACCATGCAAAAAGAGGAAAAAACGGCGTCTTTGTCTAAAGAAATGCCTTGCGAAAGGGCAGATGTATAGAACCTTTCAACAAAGGGCTCTTTCAACTCTCTCAAAATCGAATCTATTCCAAACATATATGCCATGGTTCTTGACAGGGTACTGGATATTTGTAGATAATTTTGTAGATACTTTTTCAGACCTATTGCCGATTTCAGATACTTTTCCAGAACTATGGCTGATACTACGTAATAGTCAAAAATTGGTATCCATAATACGAAGTAGCAGTAAAAAATTGGTATTCATCTTTCGGGATATTAGGCATAGATTGGGTAGATCGTGGCGAATTCTTTGGAAAAAAGCGCGTCTTAATCTGATAAGTGAGATTTCGAATAAGTGTTTACATAATGTTCTTCTGTCCGAAGAAATGATTCATCGAAATAATGAGTCACCATTGATATCGACACATCTGAGATCGCCAAGTGTTTGGGAGTTCTTCTATTCAATCCTTTTCCTTCTTGTTGTTGCTGGATATCTCGTTTGTACCCAGCTTTTCTTCGTTTCCGGGGCCTCTAGTGAGTTACAGACAGAGTTCGAAAAGGTCAAATCTTTGATGATGGAATCATCTATGATTGAGTTGCGAAAACTTCTGGATAGGTATCCTACATCTGAACCAAATTCTTTCTGGGTAAAGAATCTCTTTCTAGTTGCTCTGGAACAATTCCGTTCTAAGAAGATATATTTGAATATCAATCTCATCGATCTCATATCAAATCCCATCAATCGAATCAATTTTTCGAGAAATACGAGACATCTAAGTCATACAAGTAAAGAGATCTATTCATTGATAAGAAAAAGAAAAAACTGGAACGGGGATTGGGTTGATGATAAAATAGAATCCTGGGTCGCGAACAGTGATTTGATTGATGATGAAGAAAGAGAATTCTTGGTTCAGTTCTCCGCCTTAACGACAGAACAAAGGATTGATCAAATTCTATTGAGTCTGACTCATAGTGATCGTTTATCAAAGAATGACTCTGGTTATCAAATGATTGAAGAACCGGGAGCAATTTACTTACGATACTTGGTTGATATTCATAAAAAGGATCTATTGAATTATGAGTTCAATCCATCCTGTTTAGCAGAAAGACGGGTATTCCTTGCTCATTATCAGACAATCACTTATTCCCAAACTTCGTGTGGGACTACTACTTTGCACTGCCCATCTCATCGAAAACCCTTTTCGCTCCGCTTAGCCTTATCCCCCTCTAGGGGAATTTTAGTGATAGGTTCTATAGGAACTGGACGCTCCTATTTGGTCAAATACCTAGCTACAAATTCCTATGTTCCTTTCATTACGGTATTTCTGAACGATAACAAGCCAAAAGTTATGGATGAGGATGAAGATGAGGATTATTACGAGATAAAGGTTGGTGGTAGTGACGAGATTGATGCTAGTGACGCTGCTAGTGACGCGATTGATGCTAGTGACGAGATGGATCCTGACCTTGATACGGAGCTGGAAGAGCTAACTATGATGAATGCGCCAACTATAGATAGGATGTCGGAACTAGGCCCCACCCTTCAATTCGAATTAGCAAAAGCGATGTCTCCTTGCATAATATGGATTCCAAACATTCATGATCTGGATGTGAATGAGTCGAATTACTTATCCCTAAGTCTATTAGTGAACCATCTATCTGAAGGATGCTCCAATAGAAATATTCTTGTTATTGCTTCGACTCATATTCCCCAAAAAGTGGATCCCGCTCTAATAGCCCCGAATAAATTAAATACGTGCATTAAGATACGAAGGCTTCTTATTCCACATCAACAAAAGCACTTTTTCATGCTTTCCTATACGAGGGGATTTCACTTGGAAAAGAAAATGTTCCATACTAACGGATTCGGGTCCATAACCATGGGTTACAATCCACGAGATCTTGTAGCACTTAGTAATGAGGTCCTATCGATTAGTATTACACAGAAGAAATCCATTATAGACACTAATACAATTAGATCCGCTCTTCATAGACAAACTTGGGATTTGCGATCCCAGGTAAGATCGGTTCAGGATCATGGGATCCTTTTCTATCAGATAGGAAGGGCTGTAGCACAAAATGTACTTCTAAGTAATTGCCTCATAGATCCTATATCTATCTATCTGAAGAAGAACTTATGTAAGGAAGGGGATTCTTATTTGTACAAATGGTACTCGGAACTTGGAACGAGCATGAAGAAATTAACGCTACTTCTTTATCTTTTGACTTGTTCTGCCGGATCAGTCGCTCAAGATCTTTGGTCTCTACCCGGACCCGATGAAAAAAATGGCATCACTTCTTATGGACTCATTGAGAATGAGTCGGATCTAGTTCATGGCCTATTAGAAATAGAAGGCTCTCTTTCACGGACAGAAAAAGATTGCAGTCCGTTTGATAATGATCGAGTTCCATTGCTTCTTCGGCCCGAACCGAGGAATCCCTTAGATATGATGCAAAAGAGATTTATCTATGAAAAATACGAATCGGAGTTTGAAGAAGGGGAGGGAGAAGGAGCCCTTGACCCGCACCAGATAGAGGAGAATTTATTCAATCACATAGTTTGGGCTCCTAGAATATGGAGCCCTTGGGGCTTTCTATTTGATTGTACCGAAAGGCCCGGTGCATTGGGATTTCCCTATTGGTCCAGGGCATTTCGGGGCAAGCGGATCCTTTCTGATGAAGAGGATGAGCTTCAAGAGAATGATTCGGAGTTCTTGCAGAGTGGAACCATGCAGTCCCAGACACGAGATAGATCTTCCAAAGAACAAGGCCTTTTTTTTCGAATAAGCCAATTCCTTTGGGACCCTGCAGATCCGCTCTTTTTCCTATTCAAAGATCAGTCCCCCGGCTCTGTGTTTTCACATCGAGAATTATTTGCAGATGAGGAGATGTCAAAGGGGCTTCTTACTTCCCAAACAGCTCTTCCTACATATCTCCATCAACGCTGGTTTATCAAGAATAAACAAGAAAAGCACTTCGAATTGTTGATTAATCGTCAGAGATGGCTTAGAACCAATAGTTCATTATCTAATGGATCTTTCCGTTCTAATACTCTATCCGAGAGTTATCAGTATTTATCAACTCTGTTCCTATCTAACGGAACGCTATTGGATCAAATGACAAAGACATTGTTAAGAAAAAGATGGCTTTTCCCGGATGAAATGAAAGAAGTACTGGATTCTCTTTCGGATAGGCCCTGAAAGGAGAGGGGAGGGTGGAATGCCAACAAGCGTCAATTCCCTAATTGACCCGACCCGACAGTACCCGTTTTGGGAACGTCCAGTGCCAAAGTCACTGAATGGATAAGTCGCTAATCCCTGGACTATGGAATGTACTTTATCCGCTGGGTGACGGGGGGGCATTTTTTCAGAGGTTTCGAATCTACCCTTTCCAAGAGCTCGGATCAAATCGGTATATCAATACTGACTCGACCCGAGCTCTCTTATTGAATTGCTCATTCAATGAGCATTCTCAATATTCTATTATGCCTTGAAGAGGACTCGAACCTCCACGCTTTTTAGCACGAGATTTTGAGTCTCGCGTGTCTACCATTTCACCACCAAGGCATCTTGAA